GGCCTTATGGTATATCTCAGTATGGAGGACGATAACAAAGATTTATATCTGTTTATAAATTCTCCGGGCGGATGGGTAATACCCGGAATAGCTATTTATGATACTATGCAATTTGTACAACCAGATGTACAGACAGTATGCATGGGATTAGCCGCTTCAATGGGATCTTTTATTTTGGCAGGAGGAGAAATTACCAAACGTCTAGCATTCCCTCACGCTTGGCGCCAATGATTCTTTTATTTGAGAAAAAAAGAAGACTATGCCTTCACCATATGAATATTTAGTAATAATAGCATGGCACTTTGAGTTCGATATGCAAATTTTTGTTTTCAAAACCATTCGATTATGTATCGAAAGAGTAGTATGAAAGAGGGGGTATTTACGATTTTATATGATCTATCAGGAGCCTATTTCAGTGTTCAGTGTCACAAACTTTTTAGTTTTAAGTTTTCACATCGGAAAGCTTTTAACAATATTTATGTTATGAAAGAATATGAAAAAAAAACAATATTTTTTTTAACTATTTTGAAAAAAAAAAAGAAACTTTTGGATTGCTGAATAAGAGACGAGACGAAATAATAAAGCAACGGAACCATCATAGTATTTAAAAAATATTCCCAAACCAAACAAAAAGGAAGGGTGGTTATTGGATCATTTACTGATCTGGGTCTGATAGACCTAGTATATTTTCTATTTCTTTGATGAAAGGTAAAAATAAATTCCATAGTAGAGCCGTATGCAATACGCAAAAGATGCCCGTACGGTTGTTCAATTCTATCTTTGTTTGTTTTTTTTTTATTTTTATTTATCTCTCTCACCTTATCGTGTGAGATAAGGGTTTATTATGTTATATCATCAGGGTAATGATCCATCAACCCGCTAGTTCTTTTTATGAGGCACAAACGGGAGAATTTATCCTGGAAGCGGAAGAACTACTGAAACTGCGCGAAACTATCACAAGGGTTTATGTACAAAGAACAGGTAAACCTTTATGGCTTGTATCCGAAGACATGGAAAGGGATGTTTTTATGTCAGCAACAGAAGCCCAAGCCCACGGAATTGTCGATCTTGTAGCGGTTGAATAAAAAATTAGCAGCAAGGATTCCTCGAAAATAAACAATTTGAGATTCCATTTTCTCTTCTTAATTTTATCTTCTTATCTTAATCTTCTTACGAGATTTAATAGAATAGTTAGAATATTTCTATTAATTAATCTATTTATTAATATAATAGAAGTACATCGGGTTAGGATTGATCTAAACCGGTTCATTATGTATACGATGTATACGACTCACCATGCCAACTATGAAACAACTTATTAGAAACACAAGACAGCCAATCCGAAATGTCACGAAATCCCCCGCTCTTCGGGGATGCCCTCAGCGCCGAGGAACGTGTACTAGGGTGTATGTGCGACTCGTTCATATCATAGACTAAGACAAAAGAAAGGAAGGAAACAAATTTTTGCAGTATCGATGATCGGTTAAGATAGTGTGAATGGAGTTCTTCCATTCACACTATCTTAACTTAAAAAAAATCTATTATATTAATAATATATATATTTCTATTGTGTATTAAATTTATGGTTTCGATTGGTGCAAACCCAATCACCTCAATTTGCAATTTAAGATGAGAAAGACTTCCCCATTGGTAGCAAATAGTTATCCATTAAGTGGGGAAAATCCTATTTCAATTAAAGAAAAATTTTGCCCTTAATTTTACAAGAACGGACTAAGAGGGTCAGCTACCCAGCTAATCTTCATACTTAAATACCGTTACTGTATAGCCAGATTTCGTTGTGAAAGACCTATTACTAGATATTTCATGGGTAGAGCCAAAGAGTGTGAACTGTACAAGTTAACAATAACATTGATTAAATGAAGGAAGGGGCTCCGGTGTATAGAGAGGACCTCGCCGTTTAAAAAGTAATCATAGAAACGATGGAACCCGCCATTTTTTTATCTATTTCTATTTAATTTACTATGTTTTTTGATACCTAGTATCAATACAATTTCTTATTTCGAGGTTAAATGCTTAGAAAAAAAAAATCGTGGTTGGGAAGGTTATAGTAGCAAAAGCCATTGGAATTTATATTTTATACATTGGAAGAATCCATTTTTGTTATTAATAGACTACGAAGGGGAAAAGAATAACTGAAAGAAAAAAATTCAAATAGTTATTCACCAAAGTCTCATTTATTCAATGACCAGAATTAAACGAGGATATATAGCTCGGAAACGAAGGACAAAAATTCGTTTATTTACATCAAGCTTTCGCGGGGCTCATTCAAGACTTACTCGAACTATTACTCAACAGAAAATAAAAGCTTTGGTTTCGGCTCATCGGGATAGAGATAGGAAAAAAAGGGATTTTCGTGGTTTGTGGATCAGTCGAATAAATGGAGTAATTGGCGAGAATCAAAAAATATACTATATTTATAGCAATTTAATGCATAATCTGTACAAGAGGCAATTGCTTCTTAATCGTAAAATAGTTGCACAAATAGCTATATTAAAAGGGAATTGTCTTTTTATGATTGCCAACGAGATCATAAAAACAAAAATTCCCCGGAGCCTGAACTCCGGGAAGGTAGTAGAATAGAGATTTGTATGAAAAAATAGAATTAATATGATAAAGTCATCAAAATGAACAACCACGTTCAATAAAAAAAGATTTATCCTTCTTCACCTATTCTCTTTTTTCTTACAACACAACAACCAAAATTTGATTGTCGTAGTTTTCGAACAAAACATCAATCCACATTTGATTGGAATTTTGATTCAAATTAGAATTCAATTGAAGAGTAACTCTATTTTTTTTTTGTTTTAAAAACAGTAGTAGTTCTAGCAGTCGACTCGCTTTTTTCAAATTGTTTTTCATTATTAAGAAAAGGTAACGAAGATAAAATACGAGCTTGTTTTATAGCAATCGTAATTAATCGTTGTTGTTTTAAGGTCAATCTATTCACACGTCTAGATAATATTTTTCCCTGTTCACTAATAAATCGACTAATTAAACTCATGTTTTTATAATCAATTCGATCCCCCGATTGGATCGGGGGCAAACGCCTACGAAAAGATCGCTTGGATTTAAGAAAGAGTCGCTTAGATTTATCCATGGTTTGTTTATTCCTATCCCGAAAATCACATTTCTTAAAAAAGGATTTGTTTTATTTCTTATTCTTTCTTTCTTATATATATAGATTTAATATATGTTGTTATATAATGAAATATATGTTATATAATGTTATATGTATATAATTTATTTTATATAATAGATATGAAAAATAGATCATTTTTCATGTTCCTTGGAAGACTAAGACACAAGCGATAAATTTTCTCTATTTCTTTATCTCTGCGTGAATCATATGTTTGCAACAACAGGGACAGAATTTTCTCAATTCCAATCGACTAGGCGTATTGTGTCGATTTTTTTGAGTAATATATCTGGAAATACCCGTTGATTCTTTATTAACATTCTTTTTATCACAACCGGTACATTCCAAAATAATATTTATTCGGATATCTTTACCCTTGGCCATGAACCTCCTTTGGGTTTTTGATTCACTTAACTCTTCTATTTTCGGATTAGAAGCGAAGAAGAAAGGAAAAAAAGTAGAAGTTGATAATTCGAAATCAAATTATGAAAGATTTCGTTCCAATTAATTTAATATAGTACAGTAATAATTAAGTAATACAAAGATTTCGAACTATATTTCGAATCGAAGCGCAGTACAGTATTTCAGTTTTCATTTAAGTATCTTGTATGATATTGTTGTCCCCGCCTTAGCATTCCATTTCCATTTCTGGTCTCACTCTATTATTAATAGAATTATTAATAGAAATGGAATTGAATTTTGAATTCAATTCCATTCAAGCCTGGGCCAGATTCCAAGTTTAACTGAAGCCGAATCCACCTTTATTCTTTCTCTTTTCTAACTTATTTATTCTAATTCTCAAACTAAAAAAAGAAATAAAAAAAGAGGAGATTAATCACAGATATTTGATTGGATCTCTAATCTTCTTCACCCCTTACCGTGCCAATAACTAGAATGAAAAAAAGGGGAATATCAATGCGTCCGGGAATAAACGATTGATCTCTATCAAGAGACCCGCTAAAGCCCCAAACCATAGAGTACTTACCACTGGTGCCACGGAAAGATATGTTTTTAGATCTCGCATTTTAAATCCTCCTTCTTTTTATTCTTTATTGTAATTTGTAATATATAATTACATATAGGAATATGATCAGATCGTTATTTAGTTAATAACCACTTGTATGTATTTGTCGGCAGAAGTCCTAATTCAAATTGAAATGTACAACGATTCATTAGATATTTTTTTTTTAACTAAAAGAGGTCTATTTATGCCCGAGCATTCCCTAAAAATCATTTTACTTAGGGGAATTTCCTATTTTTTTTATCTCATAACATAATAAGTCTTTTATTATTATAATTTTTCTTATTATAAGAAAATTCTTATTCTTAAATTCTATTACTATTATTATATATTACTATTATTATATAGAATATATATAAATAGTAATTATAGAATTATATATATAGATATAATTCTATATCTATAATAGAATATTCTTTTTTTTTTTTAGATTCTTTTTTTTTTATTATTTATTATTATTAATAGAATATATTATTCTATATTATTAATATAATAATAGTTAATTATATTCTATTATTATTATATTATGATATTATATTAATATCAAAAAGATTTTGAATTATTCTTCTATTTTTATTTTTAATATTCTTAAAATATTCTTATTTTATTAATTAAAATCAAATATTATTTTATTTTTCTATAGATAGCTATAGAATATTTTGATTTTTCATACTATTTTGATTTTTCATATTCTATTCTATATTATAGGATATGAAACTAAAAAGAAAGATAAAAATGGCAGGATAATATATATATATATATATCAACGGAGAAAAAAATGTGGAAAACAAGACAAAGATTCTTTACAATGACACTGGAAAC